AAATCTATAGAAAAGTGAAAGAATTTGTGGCCCCGGTAACAGACTGTAAAACGCAGGGCGATTTAGAATAATTAATTCTTTCTTTAATTCATTAACTATTTACTTATTACTCTTTTACTCTTACTTACCTTTCTTACTTTGAATTAGTGAACAGCTCTTAATTTTGTATCTCCTTTTGTATTACCTTAATGGATGCAAAATCCAATTGATTTATGACTAATCATTATCAATTCTAATTATAAGAAAATAGATGTGTATATGTAAACCCCAGAACAGTGTAAACTCAGAATAATAGAGTGCGACCTAACCTATGTTGCATTAAGTTCAATTATGATAAAAGATGTGATATACGGATAGCTAAATAGCTATATTGGCATGTATTTTCTAAAGATTACTCCTATGACTATATACGTAATACATACGCAATTCTATTGTATTTTAAGAATTTCTACTAAAAAAAAAGGAAACTCTATGCTTGCTGTTCCAGATTCTTCTTTTTTATCTCATTTCATAGAGAGCAGATTAAATCCTAAATTTATTGATTTTTTATTTTTTTGTACCCCGATCATAATATCATCATAATATCATTTTTGTACCCCGATCATAATATCATCATAATATCATAATAAAAGAATTAGGTATAAATTGGATAAATTTTGATATCCGATAAAAGACTCCATCAGCCTAAGTGACAGAATTTTTCCCAGGAATGCTTTATGAATTACCATTTCTTTCTATTTGTACCTGGCTCAAGCTCAAATTTGAACTTGCATCAAAAATGCCCTCCATTCCTCTGTCTTTTTTCCGTTCATACGTATAATATATATGGGTGGAGTTGACTAAAATTTTATGTGATTCAGTAAACAGAATATCCATTCCATCATTGCTAGATCAATCGGTAGGGTTCAATGAATAGTGAGACAAGTCGATAATGGCATTTTTTCAATAAAGAAAAGAGGGAACTTCAGATTAAGATGATCCAAAATGAAAATGAGGGAATGTCCACAATACCTGGATTTAGTCAGATACAATTTGAGGGATTTTGTAGGTTCATTAATCAGGGCTTGACGGAAGAATTTCATAAGTTTCAAAAAATTGAAGATAAAGATCAAGAAATTGAATTTCAACTATTTGTGGAAACATATCAATTGGTAGAGCCCTTGATAAAAGAAAGAGATGCTGTATATGAATCACTCACATATTCTTCTGAATTATATGTACCCGCCGTCTTAATTTGGAAAACCAGTAGAAATATGCAAGAACAAACCGTTTTTATTGGAAACATCCCTATAATGAATTCTTTTGGAACCTCTATAGTAAATGGAATATACCGAATTGTGATCAACAAAATATTGCAAAGTCCCGGTATTTACTACCGTTCAGAATTGGAACATAACGGAAGAATTTCTGTCTATACCAGTACTATAATATCGGATTGGGGGGGAAGGTCGGAATTAGAAATTGATAGAAAAGCAAGGGTATGGGCCCGCATAAGTAGAAAACAAAAAATATCTATTCTAGTTCTATCATCGGCTATGGGTTCGAATATAAGAGAAATTCTAGATAATGTTTGTTACCCTGAGATTTTCTTGTCTTTCCCGAATGATAAAGAGAAAAAAAAGATTGGGTCAAAAGAAAATGCTATTTTGGAATTTTATCAACAATTTGCCTGTGTAGGGGGGGATCCGGTATTTTCTGAGTCCTTATGCAAGGAATTACAAAAGAAATTTTTTCAACAAAGATGTGAATTAGGAAAGATTGGTCAACGAAATATGAACCGGAGACTTAATCTTGATATACCCCAAAATAATACATTTTTGTTATCACGAGATCTATTGGCTGCTGTGGATCATTTGATTGGAATGAAATTGGGAATGGGTACACTTGACGATATGAATCACTTGAAAAATAAACGTGTTCGTTCTGTAGCAGATCTATTACAGGATCAATTAGGATTGGCTCTTGTTCGTTTAGAAAATACGGTTCGAGGAACTATATGTGGAGCAATCAGGCATAAATTGATACCGACTCCTCAAAATTTGGTAACTTCAACTTCATTAACAACTACCTATGAATCGTTTTTTGACCTACACCCTTTATCTCAAGTTTTGGATCGAACTAATCCGTTGACACAAATTGTTCATGGGCGAAAATGGAGTTATTTTGGTCCTGGGGGATTAACGGGGCGAACTGCTAGTTTTCGGATACGAGATATCCACCCGAGTCACTATGGACGTATTTGTCCAATCGACACGTCCGAAGGAATCAATGTTGGACTTATTGGATCATTAGCTATTCATGTAAAGGTTGGTTATTGGGGATCTATAGAGAGTCCTTTTTATGAATTATCTGAGAGATCAAAAGAGGCACGGATGGCTTATTTATCACCAAATAGAGATGAATATTATATGGTAGCAGCAGGAAATTCTTTGGCCTTAAATCGGGGTATTCAAGAACAACAGCTTGTTCCAGCTCGATATCGTCAAGAATTCCTGACTATTGCATGGGAAGAAATTCATCTTAGAAGCATTTTTCCCTTCCAATATTTTTCTATTGGAGCTTCCCTCATTCCTTTTATCGAGCATAATGATGCGAATCGAGCTTTAATGAGTTCTAATATGCAGCGCCAAGCAGTTCCTCTCTCTCGGTCCGAGAAGTCATTGTTGAAACTGGGTTGGAAGGCCAAACGGCTCTAGATTCGGGTATTTCAGCTATAGTCGAACGCAAGGGAAAAATCATTCATACTGGTACTCAAAAGATCTTTTTCTTGAGTAATGGGGATACTCTAAGTATTCCATTAGTTATGTATCAACGTTCCAACAAGAATACTTGTATGCATCAAAAAACTCAGGTTCAGCGGGGTAAATACATTAAAAAGGGACAAATTCTAGCGGGCGGTGCGGCTACAGCTGGCGGGGAACTCACTTTAGGAAAAAATGTATTAGTAGCTTATATGCCATGGGAAGGTTACAATTTTGAAGACGCAGTACTAATTAGCGAACGTCTGGTCTATGAAGATATTTATACTTCTTTTCACATCCGGAAATATGAAATTCAGACTCATGTAACAAGCCAAGGTCCTGAAAGAATCACTAAAGAGATCCCGCATTTAGAGGCTCGTTTACTCCGAAATTTAGACAGAAATGGGATTGTGATGCTGGGATCTTGGATAGAAACGGGCGATATCTTAGTAGGTAAATTAACACCTCAGGCAGCAAGTGAATCGTTATATGCCCCGGAGGATAGATTATTACGAGCTATACTGGGCATTCAGGTATCCACTTCAAAAGAAACTTCTCTAAGACTACCTATAGGGGGAAGGGGTCGAGTTATTGATGTGAGATGGATCCATAGAAAGGGGGTTTCCGATTATAATCCAGAAAAGATTCGTATATATATTTCACAGAAACGTGAAATCAAAGTAAGTGATAAAGTAGCTGGAAGGCATGGGAATAAGGGTATAATTTCTAAGATTTTGTCTAGACAAGGTATGCCCTATTTGCAAGATGGAACGCCTGTTGATATGGTATTCAATCCATTAGGAGTCCCCTCACGAATGAATGTGGGACAGATATTTGAATGTTCGCTCGGGTTAGCGGGGGATCTGCTAAAGAAACATTATAGAATAGGACCCTTTGATGAGAGATATGAGCAAGAGGCCTCAAGAAAACTAGTGTTTTCTGAATTATATGAAGCCAGTAAGAAAACAAAAAATCCATGGGTATTTGAACCTGAATATCCGGGAAAAAGCAGAATATTTGATGGAAGAACAGGAGATCTTTTTGAACAACCTGTTCTAATAGGAAAGTCTTATATCCTAAAATTAATTCATTAAGTTGATGATAAAATCCATGGACGTTCCAGTGGGCATTATGCACTTGTTACACAACAACCCCTTAGAGGGAGGGCCGAACAAGGGGGACAAAGAGTAGGAGAAATGGAAGTTTGGGCTCTAGAGGGATTTGGTGTTGCTCATATTTTACAAGAGATGCTTACTTATAAATCTGATCATATTAGAGCTCGTCAAGAAGTAATTGGTGCTACGATTATCGGAGTAACAGTACCTAACCCAGAAGGTGCTCCAGAATCTTTTCGATTACTCGTTCGAGAACTACGATCTTTGTCCCTGTAACTAAATCATTTCCTTGTATCTGAAAAGAACTTACAGATGGATAGGAAGGAAGCTTGATTTAAATGAATCAGAATTTCTATTCTATGATCGACCAGTATAAACATCAACAACTTCGAATTGGACCAGTTTCCCCTCAACAAATCAGGGCTCGGGCAAAAAAAATTCTACCCAATGGAGAGATAGTTGGAGAGGTGACAAAACCCTATACTTTTCATTATAAAACTAATAAACCGGAGAAAGATGGATTGTTTTGCGAAAGGATTTTTGGACCTATAAAAAGTGGGATTTGTGCTTGTGGAAATTACCGAGGGATTGGGACTGAAAAAAAAGATCCGAAATTTTGTGAAGAATGCGGGGTGAAATTTGTTGATTCTCGGATACGAAGGTACCAAATGGGATACATCAAACTGACATGTCCAGTGACTCATGTGTGGTATTTGAAACGTCTTCCTAGTTATATTGCGAATATTTTAGATAAGCTCCTTAGGGAATTAGAGGGCCTAGTATATTGCGATGTGTGATTTGATCGAAATCTTCATTGAACAGATTTGGACTGAGAAACTGTCATCCCATTTAATCTGATTGGGATGCCCCCGGCTCTGACATGTATCTTGGGAAGAGGAACATGAAGCTCAGAATTATGGATGCATTCAAGATTTAAAAATGGAAGAAAAGGGGAATTGATCCATGGTCGATTCCGTAACAGATAATATAGGAATAGTTAGTTATACCTCGTTAAAAAAGACTTTTTGTGGAATCCTGCATTCCATTTCTTTGAGAAATAAAATCTGTAAATATTCCTTTCAGGGGATTCATCATTTGAGGGGAAGTAGACTACTCAATAATTTCACATTTTCTTTTTTTGTAA